GTATGTGCGGCTCAAGATAATTTGTTAAGGAATATAAATATATAAGACCCCATATGCGATAAAAAGCACTCGGAACAAAAAAAGAGTACGATATTAAAGACTTGTAAAAAAAAAGGAAAGAGATCTAAAAGATCTTTTTCCTAAAATTTCCTTTTCGTCCACTTAACTTAATATTGTACTTTTCCTCAAGGAATATTCACTTTATATTGGTCAGTCAATCTTATTATTCATCAAATCATAATTTGAATAAGATATATGTTTATAACGTGTGAATAAATAAAAAACAGGAGAAACTATTCTACCTTGATAGTTGCTTTTATTCAACAATTTACCAAAAGACAATATTATAAATATATATTTATATTATATAATTTTATATTTAAAATATTCAAAATCATAAAATTAATAAAAATTGCATGAACTTAGATCAGTCAAATAATGTAATTTCTATGCAATAATTCGCCCTAATCGATTAAATTTTCCCGTTTATAGATTAGTATTGGAATAATGATAAAGAAAATGGAAGGAATAAAAAAATTTACAAAAAATGGATTCCTAACAAAATGGATTTATTCTCGAATCCGATTGAATTTTCGGGTTTACATTATGGAAGAAAGACATGTATATGTGATATTAGATATTGACTAGTTATATATGAACTAAAAATATATTGAATTTCCCCCACTACTGTGTGAGGTTCCAACAGAAGTCCTTTCGTCTCGTTGCGACTGTGACTTGCCTGAATAAACAGATGAAATCAAGACAAGATGCAAAAATTGAACTAAAAATTCGGAACCGGGAAATGGAAGAACGAAAATTATAAAATTCTATGGATTCGCGAAGACTCTGTGGATAGAAACGAAAAAAGATATATCGAAGTAGTTCTGATAATTCAATAATATTATTACTTAAATTCGAAGTTCTTAGTTATTTCGACTAGATGAATCCTATCGATGGAATAATTAAGTCATAATTCATTGGTTGATTGTATCATTAACCATTTATTTTTGTTGGTACGAGGAACTTATCATGAATCCACTGATTTCTGCCGCTTCCGTTATTGCTGCTGGATTGGCTGTAGGGCTTGCTTCTATCGGACCTGGAGTTGGTCAAGGGACTGCTGCGGGTCAAGCCGTAGAGGGTATCGCGAGACAGCCCGAGGCAGAGGGAAAGATACGAGGTACCCTATTGCTTAGTCTAGCTTTTATGGAAGCTTTAACAATTTATGGATTGGTTGTAGCATTAGCACTTTTATTTGCGAATCCTTTTGTTTAATCTTCAAAATTAGAAATATGAAAAATACTTATTTTTCATATTTTTTTGCCGTGGACTTGTCGTTTGCTTTTTCAAATTAGATCAAGATTTTACTTCTACAATTACTTATTCGTTGAGAAAATAACCTAAGGGAGGGAGGGCCTGATTTGCAGATGAGGAATTAGTATACCGACTCGCTTTCATCCTTCCCTTTCGTAGTACAAGGTAAACTCTTTTTCTGAGGTGTTGCAACAATCAAGGGGTAGTTCTTACTTTATAACTCGAATATTTTTTGACTCGATAAAAAAAGAGGGGAAAAGTGATAGAAAAATAACTTTGGTCAATTTTTTAGTCTATCTAGAAGAGGAGATTATATGAAAAATGTAACCGATTCTTTCGTTTCTTGGGGCCACTGGCCATCTGCTGGGAGCTTCGGATTTAATACCGATATTTTCGCAACAAATCCAATAAATCTAAGTGTAGTGATTGGTGTATTGATCTTTTTTGGAAAGGGAGTGTGTGTGAGTTGTTTATTTCAAGAATAGGCTGAATCCAATCAGCTGTACCCTTTTCCGTTATAACGTTATAACTAGGAAAGAAAGGTGCATGATCTCACGAATTACTTCTGCAGAAATTAAGAAATTATATGTAAGAACCATAGCATTTCGTGATTAATTGGCAAATCCACTTTGATTCTCTAGCGACCAATAATGTGAGGCTGTTAAGATGGTTAAAGCAAACCGTTTGAAGTCTAGACACAGCATGGTACTCTTTTTACTACTATAGTGGTATAGAGATGGTTTTCAAATGAATATTTTATCGATATAGGACACTCAGCTCGATAAAATGATTTGAGTCGCTTATTCTAAAAACGAGCATTTTCCCTCTTTTATCCAATGCTGAATTGACGACCTATGCCTTATGTATAAGTAAGAAATATTTTTTGGATTTGAACTAACGAAAATAAAAAAGAAACAACTTTGCTGACAATTACATATTTTTTATTTTGTCAGAAGAGTCCTCCAAGTATTTTGGTTTTGCATTATATTCGTTTTTCTTTTTTTTGGACTATGACTAAAGAAGAGAGGATAGGCTTATTACATTCATAAAAAAAGCTATGAGAATTTACCCTAAGTAATTGAGCGTGAGAGCCAAATGAATCGAAAGATTCATGTTTGGTTCGGGAAGGGATTATGGAAGTTTTAAAATGAACGGAAAGATAATCTACTTTCATTAAGCGATTTAT